CGGTTACACCAAAAGAGGCTGTCAAGACAGCAAGAACCACACCAGTAATCCAAGTCAATTCACGGGGTTTTTTAAAGCCACCGGTCAAATACACCCGGAATACATGCAAGATCATCATTAGGACCATCATACTTGCCGACCAGCGATGAACTGATCGGATTAACCAACCAAAGTTGGCTTCAGTCATTATGTATTGAACAGAAGCAAAAGCCTCAGTAACGGTTGGACGGTAGTAAAAAGTCATAGCAAACCCCGTAGCCACTTGTACTAAAAAACAAGTAAGCGTAATTCCTCCTAGACAATAAAATATGTTGACATGAGGAGGAACATATTTACTAGTTATATCATCTGCAATCGCCTGAATCTCAAGACGTTCTTCGAACCAATCATAGACTTTATTGAGATAGGTAACCCAAGATGAAGAGGGATCCCCCTCCAAGAACCGTAGATGAGACTTTCATCTCGTACAGCTCAAACATAAAGAAAGACCAAAATACTGGTGGAAACGGATATGTGTATTGTATATAGTAAAGTGAAAGTAGAGTTCAAAGTTTGAAACTTCTTAATCCTAATGATTCAATCTTATCAGAAGATACAAAAGAATGCAAATAAAAAATCCGAAAACTTTCCTTTTTGGTTATAATGCTAAAATATCAAGTCGGCTCATTCGTCTTGATGTTGATCATTACAGGCCTCTTGAATCTTCTATTTACCTTCTTTAAGATTTCTTATTTTTTGATTGCTTTGGAATGCGGATTTACTTTCTTTTTTATTATTGATAGGAATTCTCTTGTTAAGACCGCATGAACCTATTGAAACCTCAGATTCATACTAGAATGGCGATGACCTTCAAATTAAGTCCAAGGATTCTCTGAGTAAGAACCCTTGTACCCTCGCTTATTCAATGAATAGGAATGGATAGAATGATTAAAAATAAAAAAGGGGTTTGCCCTGTATCAAACTAAGCATGAACGGGAGTTTGAAAGATTTTTATTCTTTCAAACTCTTTGAAAATTTGTAGCCCGGCCACGAGGTCTGAATATTAAGTATGAATCATAGTTCTAATACTTCGTAATCTATTTCATATAGTTCGTGCTCCAAATATTCGAATGAATATCTGACGAGGAAAATCGCCTTTATGAAGATGACAGACCTATTCTCTGTACTATCAATAGGATCTATTTTAACAAGTCACACACTCATATTACGGAAATACAGAAACAAAGAAATTTCGCGGTCGAACTACCAAAATAGACCCAAAATACAAACCTAAACCTTTTGCTTTAGAGTGAAAAGCAAAGCTAGGGCTTAGTTATTCTGATAAATCTAATTCATTGAAATTCCTTCTAGTAAAACAGAGGAATTATAAATCTCTAAAATAATAGATAGAAATATCGCAAATAAAGCCATTGCGACTCCCATCAATGGAGTAGTTCCCCATCCAGGAGCTACTTTACCATATTCCGAATTCAATGGTTTCAATAACCCCCCTACACCAGTTCGTTTTGGACGAGATCTAGAACTACCCTCAACGCTTTGTGTAGCCATAACTTCTATTTTGTATTCATTGAGATCTGTTGACTTTGTATACAATTTCGTTGTAAATAAATAATCTTATATCATAGATCCACGATCCATTGTGGTTTTGAAATTTTATAATAATGGAAACAGCAACCCTAGTCGCCATCTTTCTATCTGGTTTACTTGTAAGTTTTACGGGGTATGCCTTATATACTGCTTTTGGGCTACCCTCTCAACAACTAAGAGATCCATTCGAGGAACACGGGGACTAGTTGAAGTTTGAAGTAATGAGCCTCCAATATTGGGAGGCTCATTACTTCAATTTAGAAAATGAAAAATCATTTAATCTTTTTAGTTGGAACTTTAGGCGGTTCTCGAAAAAAGATGGCGAAAAAGATGATTCCTAGAGTTGAGACTAAGAGGAATGTATAAACCAATGCTTCCATAGATTTGATTGTGGTTTACAATTATAGCTTTCATACCTGTTTATTTGGAGTCGTATCCTGGATAAAATAAAGAAGGAGCAAGAAGCAAAGACAAGTCGGCAATTCCGATCAAAAAATCCCCGGTGCCCTATGTCAAAAAGTGTAAGCGAAAAGTAACGGAGCAATATTGTATCAAACTACTTGTCTTCTTGTAGTTGGATCCCCAAGTTTTTGGAATGCTCCAAATTCCACTTGAGCATCCAAATCTGGATCAATACCGGCAAAAACATCTCTGAATAAGGTTCTAGCACCATGCCAAATGTGTCCAAAGAAGAAGAGAAGAGCAAACGAAGCATGGCCAAAAGTAAACCAACCTCTTGGACTACTACGAAAAACACCATCGGATTTCAAAGTCGCACGGTCTAATTCAAAGATTTCACCCAATTGAGCACGCCTTGCATATTTTTTAACAGTAGTGGGATCACTATAACTGACGCCATTGAGTTCGCCACCATAGAACTCAACAGTTACACCTACTTGCTCAACACTATACTTCGATTCTGCCCTTCGAAAAGGAACATCAGCTCTAACAATCCCGTCTCCGTCTACCAAAACCACTGGAAATGTTTCAAAAAAGGTAGGCATACGACGTACAAAAAGTTCACGCCCTTCTTTATCTCTAAAGATAGGATGCCCCAACCACCCAACAGCTATCCCATCCCCGTTATCCATTGAGCCCGCCCTGAATAACCCCCCTTTTGCCGGATTATTTCCAATGTAATCGTAAAAAGCCAATTTTTCAGGAATTTTAGACCAAGCTTCGGATAAACTTTGATTCTCGGATAGCCCAGCACCGACTCTTCGATATATTTCTTGCTGGAAGTATCCCTGATCCCATTGATAACGAGTGGGACCAAATAATTCAATGGGAGTAGTTGCGGAACCATACCACATAGTTCCAGCAACAACAAAAGCTGCAAAAAAGACAGCAGCGATACTACTAGAAAGGACAGTTTCGATATTTCCCATACGCAATCCTTTGTATAGACGTTGTGGCGGACGGACACTAAGATGAAAAAGTCCCGCTAATATGCCCAATGTCCCTGCTGCAATATGATGAGAGGCTATTCCTCCCGGAACAAAAGGATCAAAACCTTCCACACCCCACGCCGGATTTACAGATTGGACTTTTCCGGTTAGCCCATAAGGATCGGACACCCATATTCCAGGACCATACAACCCTGTTACATGAAATGCGCCAAACCCAAAGCAAGCTACTCCTGAAAGAAATAAATGAATTCCGAAGATCTTGGGCAAATCCAAAGAGGGTTTTCCTGTACGTTCATCAGTAAATATCGCTAGATCCCAATATACCCAATGCCAAATAGCAGCCAAGAAGCACAAGCCAGAAAACATAATATGTGCCCCAGCCACACCTTCGTAACTCCAAATACCCGGATTCGTTACAGTCCCACCTGTAATAGTCCAACCACCCCATGAATTGGTTATTCCTAACCGAGTCATAAAGGGTATAACGAACATACCTTGTCTCCACATTGGGTCGAGAACAGGGTCAGAGGGATCAAAAACTGCTAATTCATATAGAGCCATCGAACCAGCCCAACCGGCAACTAAAGCTGTATGCATTATATGGACAGCTAGCAAACGACCGGGATCATTCAATACGACGGTATGAACACGATACCAAGGCAAACCCATGGAAATACCTCTTTATCAACGAAAAATCACACTATGTAACTTTATTGCACTGGAAAACTATGCCATGGACCTCTCATTTTCAGTGCATTAGCTGAGAGAAAGTATTAATCTTTGTTCAAGGCTTTTATTTTAGTAGTAATAATGAAACAATTTGGTAGGGTCATATGAACAAAGAGAAGCAAATCTATTTTATACCCGATAAGTATCAATACGCAATGGGGGGTTTATACCCTTTTAGGCGGTCGAATCTATACATATTCGTTTATTATTCGAAAGTACCTATTCGTAAGAAATCTCCTTTCTTTTCTTCATTCTGTCTTCCTTGAATTTATTTATCCAATATAATATATGGATATCAAATATCTGGATAAAATGGGATAGATAAAAGACGAAATTATTAAAAGAAAGAAACGCATTATTACGCTTCCACATCAAAGTAAGATATAGTACTTTAATATTTTTTCTTTCATTTAATGCCTATTGGTGTTCCAAGAGTACCTTTTCGAAATCCCGGGGAAAACGATGCATCCTGGGTTGACGTATAGTGCGACTTGTCAGATAGAGTGGGTCATATGGTATTTCCCCATTCTCTCCCCCGATTGAGAAATCCTTTCGCTTCGCCCAAAAAATATTGATTGAATCATCCAAAATTTGGAGCGTGAAGTGCAATGAAAGAAAAAAAATTAAATTGTTGGGCGACATCCAAATTAATAGTATCAATTAGAATCCAATTTATGGTTGGTTTGTTTGAACTAATAAAATGAGGTATCCAGGCTCCGTTTAGAAAAAACCCATTGATAATAATCTAGGATTCCTACTTGTATCATATGTATTATTTTTTTATTACATTCAAGTAATCTCCGCCTGTTAATCAGAATTACTTGAATAATATGATTAGTACGTAAAAGAGTTGACGGAAGACATGAAATAAATAGGAAAAAAAACGAAGTTTTCGCAAAAAGACGCGGTAGTGGGAGCATTTGTTCTATATGTGCAAATAAAAATCGGGCGGATCTTTACTCGGAGTAGAGCAGCATAAACCTAAAAGAATTGAAGAAACCCATTCAGGAACAAGAGAATCCCATCGTGATTTAGATTGGATCTCGATGAAACAATACATCAAGGAGAAGTTAGTTCGATAAGTTTAGTAAATTGTTCGGTAAACAGGCCAAAATTTCTTTAAAAATGAAATAAAAAGTTTCTTCGTGAGAATAGAAAATTAGAAAGAGCCTCTTATAAAAATATAAAAAACAAAAAGAACTAGGATCTACACATTGATTCTTAATTTATTTTTGTTGAACCGTATGCATCAAAAGGTGCATGTACGGCTCCTACAGGATTGAGGTTTATCCTAATCAACCGACTTTATCGAGAAAGATTACTTTTTTTAGGCCAAGTAGTTGATAACGATATCTCGAATCAACTCATAGCTCTTCTAGTCTATCTGAGTATGGAGAGTGATACCAAAGATCTTTATTTGTTTATCAACTCTCCTGGTGGATGGGTAATACCTGGAATAGCGATTTATGATACTATGCAATTTGTGCGACCGGATGTACAGACAATATGCCTGGGATTAGCCGCTTCAATGGGATCTTTTATCCTGGTCGGAGGAAAAATTACCAAACGTTTAGCATTCCCTCACGCTTGGCGCCATTGCGTTTTTTTTTGAGAGAAAAAAAAACTATGCCTTCGCTATATGAAATATTTTTAAGTAATAATAGCATGGCACTTCGAATTCGATATCAAAAAATTGTATTCTTTTTTCAAAAACTATTACAAAAACATTCAATTATGTGTCGAAAGAGTAGTATGAAAAAAGGTAGTCCCGATTTGATATTATTTATTGGAAGCCCTTTTCAGTGTCACAAACCCTTTTTTTTTTCACACCAACAGGCTGTTTTGGCTATGTTAGAAAAGAATAGAAAAAACAAGATTCGATGATTTTTTATAATTGGATTTGTTTTATTTGAAAAAAAAAAAAGAAACTTTGGGATTGCTGAATCACAAATAAAAATTTTTTAAATAATAAATAATATAAGGTATAAAGCAACGGAGCCGTCATATTATTTTTGAACTCCTCAAAAACAAAAAAAAGGAGGGTCAATTAGGTAATTATTAGATTATTTACCAATCTGGATCTGATGATAAACTCGATATTTTTCCTTTTTCTTTGGTGGTTTGTTGGAAGGTAAAAGTCCATTTTTTTTTTTTTTTTAGAGCCGTATGCAATGTGCAAACCCTGCCCGTACGGTTGATCAATTCTATTTTGTTTCTTTTTAAATTCTCGCGCCTTAATGATGAAAAATCGAATAACCTTTTCTTTTAATTTTAAATTTATTATGCTATATCATCAGGGTAATGATCCATCAACCTTCTAGTGCTTTTTATGAGGCACAAACGGGAGAATTTGTCCTGGAAGCGGAAGAACTGCTGAAACTGCGCGAAACCATCACAAGAGTTTATGTACAAAGAACGGGAAAACCTTTATGGGTCGTATCCGAAGACATGGAAAGGGATGTTTTTATGTCAGCACCAGAAGCCCAAGCTCATGGAATTGTTGATCTTGTAGCGGTTGAAAAATAGCAAAGAGTCCACATAAATTATGATTTGCAATGTTTCATTAATATGAAATAGTTTTTAGATAGTTTTTTATTTTTTATTTACTCAATTGAATATAAGTAAAGAAAAATGAATTCAAAGAATTCATAATCATCCGGTTAGGATCAATCTAAACCATCTTAATTCTATAGACCATAGACCATTAAACCCTTCAGCATGCCAACCCTTAAACAACTTATTAGGAATACAAGACAGCCAATAAAAAATGTAACGAAATCCCCCGCTCTTAGGGGATGTCCTCAGCGCCGAGGAACATGTACTCGGGTGTATGTGCGACGCGTTCAGATCCTGGACTGGGACAAAAGAAAAGAATTCCAGTCTCAGTGATCGATACAGTATCAATGACTAGGATAGATCGGGGTTCCTACATCCATTCTCTTCTCTAAAACAAGAAAAATCTTGTTATTGTGTTTATTGTTTATTGTGCACAAAATTGATGGTTTTCGTTGGGACAAACATGACCACTCCCTCTATTTTTCAATTTAAGATGAAAAGAATTAACCAATTCGTAGCAACTTATTATCCAGGGAATTTCTTTTTTCTTTTTTAAGCAGAAATATTAGCCTTAGACTTTTGCAAGAACGGACTAAGAGGGTCAAGCTAACCCAACAAATCTTCATAATTAAATACCGTTACTGTATTAAAGGTGGATCACCTTGTGAAAGGTCTAGTACTAGAGAATTCCATGGGTAGAGCCAAAGAATGTGAACTGTACAAGTTAACAAAAAAACGAAGAATCAAGAAAAGGGCTCCGGTGTATAGAGAGGACCTTACCGTTTTGAAAATAACCATATAAACGATGGAACCCACAATTTCTTTATCCATATCCATTTATATTGACTCTTTTCGGGGCATTTGATCAATGCCTCCTAAAAAACTCGTGGTTAGGAAGGTTATCGTAGCAAAAGCCGTTGGAGTTTTTACTTTATACACTGGGAAACCCGTTTTGTTAATTATATAAGCTAGAAAAGGAAAAACTGAAAGAAAGGAAATCAATCAGTTATTCCTCAGAGTTTCATTTATTCCATTTATTCAATGACCAGAATTAGACGAGGATATATAGCTAGAAACCGTAGAACAAAAATGCGTTTATTTGCCTCAAGCTTTCGGGGGGCTCATTCAAGACTTACTCGAACTATTACTCAACAGAAAATACGAGCTTTGGTTTCGGCTCATCGGGATAGAGATAGGCAAAAGAGGGATTTTCGTCATTTGTGGATCACTCGGATAAATGCAGTAATTCGCGGGAGAGGGGTATCCTCTAGTTATAGTGGATTAATATATAATTTGTATAAGAGGCGGGTGCTTCTTAATCGTAAAATACTTGCCCAGATAGCTATATTAAACAGAAACTGTCTTTATATGATTTCCAATGAAATAATAAAATAGTGTTATTGGAAAGAATCGCTAAAAATACTTGAATCTTTAATCATAGAAGTACCTGAATAAGAAACTCCGGGAAGGTAGAGTAGAAATTTGTATTATACAATATGATAAAGTCGTTACAATGAGCAAACACGTTCAATAAAAAAAAGATTGATTCTTTTTTTTTTTTACCATACTCAATTCACTCTTTTTCTTAATTTGAGTTCGGATTGGAAGTTTGATTCTATTGAAGAGTAAGCCTATTTATTTTATTGCGGGTTCTAAGCCCGGCAGTTCTAGCAGTCGACTCACCTCGTTCAAATTGTTTTTCATTATTAAGAAAAGGTAACAAAGATAAAATACGAGCTTGCTTGATAGCAATAGTAATTAACCGTTGTTGTTTTAAGGTCAATCGATTCACCCGTCTAGATAATATTTTTCCTTGTTCACTAATAAATCGACTAATTAAACTCATGTTTCGATAATCAATTCGATCCCCCGATTTGATCGGGGGCAAACGCCTACGAAAGGATCGCTTGGATTTATGAAGGAGTCGCTTGAATTTATGCATGTTTTCTTTCTTTTTTTTTTTTTTTAGAGATTCTATATATTCTATTTTTATATGTTATTGTTATTAATTATATTAATTATTAACTATAACATAGTTAACATATATTTAATATATCGTGTTTCAGGTTCCTCGAAGAAGTGACACACGGGTGATTGATTCGATCTACTTCTTTATTTCTCCGTGAATCCTATGTTTGTAACAATAGGGACAGAATTTTCTCAATTCCAATCGACCGGGTGTATTGTGTCTATTTTTTTGAGTAATATATCTGGAAATGCCTCTTGATTTTTTATTAACACGAATATCCTTTTCAACACACCCAGTGCATTCCAAAATAACCCTTACTCGGATATCTTTCCCCCTCGCCATGAACCTCCTTTTTTTCTATTCATTTAACTGTTCGATTTTTCGATCTAAATGGAAGTAAAAAGATGGAAGTTGCCAGCTTTAAATCCAATTATGAGAGATTTCGTTGCAATGATGCAATCAATATATTAGTAACAATATAATAGTAATTAAGTAGTACAATTCCAATAATACAAAAGGTTTATAACTAGTCTAGGCAGTTCTCTTTAGATTTCGAATTGAAGTGGAGTATTTCATTTCATGAGTATCTTTCATCTAATAATAGAAAGCCCTTAAATAATAAACAATATAATACATATTCTAATATAATACTAAATCTAAAAAATAATAAAACAAACAATACAATAGTAGGGAGGGGGGAAGTACGAGTCCCAGATATTGAATTCTATCTCTAATCTTCTTTACCCCTTCCTCTGCCAATAACTAGACCAATAAAATGACTCGAATTAGAATGAAAAAAAAGGGAATGTTAATGCATCGGGGAAAAAACGATTAATTTCTATCAATATACCTGCTAAAGATCCAAACCATAAAGTACTTAGTACTGGTGCCACGGAGAGATATGTTTTTAGATCTCGCATTTAAAATCCTCCTTCTTTATTGTAATACATAAGCAAAAGCAAAGTGCTGATATGATCAGATGTATATGTAACTAAGAACAGCCTGTATTTTTGTATTTGAACATGGACTCCCTAAGAGAAAAAGAAAAATAATTTCTTTCAAGTTCTCTTTATCAATGTACGAAATAAAGAGAAAGATGTGGAAAATAAAACAGGGATTCTCTACAATAACACTGTAAATTAGTTGAAAGGGGTGTAGCGCAGCTTGGTAGCGCGTTTGTTTTGGGTACAAAATGTCACAGGTTCAAATCCTGTCATCCCTACTTATTTCCTCCACTCTGAACAGTAACGAGAGATTCATTGAGATCGATTCAAAATTGGACATAGATAGCCTTTACATTATATCATACTATCATACTATTTGGATCATACTCTATAAGGGTAGTAGACGTAGACGTATACAAGATGTATTAGAGCTAGAAAAAGGAATCCCTTTCCTTACAGTCGTTTTTTTTGTAAGAGAGCGCTCTTAGTTCAGTTCGGTAGAACGCGGGTCTCCAAAACCCGATGTCGTAGGTTCAAATCCTACAGAGCGTGATTCCTTTCTTGTTTTGTTAGGTCAAAATTACATGGCAATAATTGAACAGATTCTGAATTTGACTTTTGCCATATTAAAGTTAAAGAAAAGGCGAGGTCAATCAACAAAATCGATCTTAATAAATCAAAGGTCCAACTGATCACCGCGTCTATATTGTAAATACGCAGTTACGAATAACCCAGCCAATGTAATAGGAATTAGACCTAAGACTATTCCAAAGAGAAAAACTTCAATCATTTTTATTCTTATTTTT